TAATAATATTAGCAAATTTATAACTATACTCTAAATTAACTCTAATTTATTAGTATGTTATCATTTCTATAATGATAAAAAATTATACGTATATTACATTATATAATTTGTTACTTTGATTTATTACAAATATCCACAATAACTTTATTCGTAATTCAAATACGAATACTAGCCTCAGATTTTTTTTATTTATGAAAAAACCAAAGCCCCTTATCGGATTTGAACCGATGACTTACGCCTTACCATGGCGTTACTCTACCACTGAGTTAAAAGGGCTCGTTTGATTCAATTCCTGAATAAATTCACTAGCCACTATGAGTTTAGTATATAGACTTATTATAATATATGTACATATAAGACTATATCTTATATTTATAGCGGTTCGTTCAGAAATGAAAAATTTGACTTGTCTGTTAAATTAAATAAAATTCTAGGGGAGGATATACTAGTGAATATAGTTAAAATAAAATGGTTTATTGATATTGGATTTGATAAATAGAAATGCAATGACAATGGATTTTTTTGATCCTAATTGGAATTGACATCATAACGAAATTTATTTGATTGATACACGTACCTACTAATTTAACAGGGATCCAACATATCTCATTGAATGATTGATAAAGAAATTTGGCGCAGCCTCTGAACTAAATTATGAACTAAATTATTGGCGGAAAAAATCCTATAGAATCGTGAAAGATGGAAAGATCCTCCATCTCGAGTCATACCATCCCATTATATTGACAATTTTTAAAATTGTGCATACTATCAGCATAGTATCCTGGCGGTCGTTCAAGTATGATATGCCCCCATCGTCTAGTGGTCCAGGACATCTCTCTTTCAAGGAGGCAGCGGGGATTCGACTTCCCCTGGGGGTAGGGTACTACGAAAGGAAGTTGATCATGGATTATCAATAAGCCTGGAATTTATTCTTCCTGGGTCGATGCCCGAGCGGTTAATGGGGACGGACTGTAAATTCGTTGGCAATATGTCTACGCTGGTTCAAATCCAGCTCGGCCCAAAAATCCGCCGATCTACACACGAAATGGTATCATATAACCCATTTTGTGCTCTCCAGAAATGCCCGATCCCCAGCACTATTTATTTACTCTATTTTTCCAACAAATTAGGATCTTGATAATGATCTATATTCATATCAGGATCTGTAAGTGTAAAATACAATCGAAGGAAAGGGATAAAGAAAAAACCCTTTTCATTGAAAGAGTAATTATCCCATTTATTTGTCAATAACGAAAGGATTACTAGTAATCCAGGTCGGTCTCACTAAAGCGAAGCGCATACCCATATGATATTATATATATCACTCGCGGCTCTGTTACAACACGCCAATTTGAATCTAAATTCAAAATTGAAGGGGTTAGAATAAAATAATAAAAATATGTATACATAATACTTTATTTTATTATTGTATTTACTTGGGATTGTAGTTCAATTGGTCAGAGCACCGCCCTGTCAAGGCGGAAGCTGCGGGTTCGAGCCCCGTCAGTCCCGACGGATCCAATAAAAAAATATATAAACTCCGCTCTCTCTTTTTTGTGAAAGTAAGTCGAATTTCGTTTTTATCATCAATCGGGGAATTTTCATTTCTTTGACTAGTACTGATTCGATTGATGAGCGATAGACATATGTGGATTAGGACAATTATTGGTAGCATCACATTCAGGATTCCAAGAGATACCATACTGTACCGGGTATGGCTTTTTTCGATTACTGCTACTCTGTCGAATAGAGTAGAGTACTTTATGTTTCCCGGAAGTACATATAGAAAGGGAATTTGCATGATATAAAATAACTTAGTTATTGTAATAGAATACTTTCAGGGATCGCTTTTTTATTAGGGGAGCGCTATTTTTTTATTAAGGGGTTTCCTTGAAAGAACAAACTTTATTTATTTTTATATAAAAATAAATAATAATAAATAATTTAAATAATTATAGTTAATTTGATGGAATATTAGATTTTTTATACCGAAACTTGTACTCGTCTTTATCATCTTTCTTTTGTTTTCCGAGGAGATTAGATTCGCTCAGTAAAAAAAGAAGTTTCGAACTTAACTCTTTCCCCCCTCCCTTTTTTATTTATCTTCTATTGTTTGTTGGGGGTTGTTTAGAATCAATGGTAAGTGTACGGGCGGTTCAATGATACTTCATCAGATGGTTGTACAAAAAGGGCAGTAGGTTATATAAAAGAAAGAATAAAAAAGAATGATAAATAAAAAAAAGTAAAATTATTGGTTGGATCAGGAAAAAAAATTGGAGTTCGGTATGGATAAAAGATTGTCCTATGTTATACTATTCAATTCTTGACGATGAGTTGATTTGATAGTGCAGATATTGTTATTCATGATATTGATCCGATTCGATATCATCGAGATGTAATTCATCCCATTGAATTTACAAGCGAAAGATTTATTATCTCTATGGGATTAACTCCCGAGTTATTGCGAATTAAATTAAAGAAAAACGAAACAATGAGATTATGGAAGTAAATATTCTCGCATTTATTGCTACTGCACTGTTTATTCTAGTTCCTACCGCTTTTTTACTTATAATATACGTAAAAACAGTCAGCCAAGGTGATTAATTTGAATTAAACTGGACTTTTTAGTTCTTATCAAGAATTGAAGAGACGAAAGGGATTCAAATTTCGCGTCTTAAATGAACTGGGCAGACTAGAATTCGCCGTATTCTATGAAATAAATACGATAGTATGGTAGAAAGATTCAGATATTTCTTTCTACCATACTATCTACTATTGTTATTGTAGTGTATATAAGGTGTATTGTAATCCGGATTAATTTAATAGAGATCAATCTATAATAGTATCGTCAGATTTCTATATATCGGTATATATATGTATATCAATTATATATTATATATAATGTATATAGTGCCTCCCACCAATTCGATTTCTTTGCTTTATGCACCTGTCTTATATTTCTATTTAATTTGTGTTGATTTCAATCAATTTGAACTAATTGAAAAGCGACTCGTACGATTCTAATTCCCAGATTGCTGATTATTTTCAATATGAATTCCGATCAAAAGAATCAAGGGCCTCTTTGATGGGTATAATAAAAGAAAATTAAAGTAATCTTTTTATTAGCATAGCATTCTGACGAAGAGGTCATTGATCGATCAGTTTCCAGATGATCTATGGAAACTCCTTCGAATTTCGAAAAAAAAGGGGGGCTAAAGGATTAGTAAACCTCTTTTAACGTTTGAATAGTGCGTTCAATAAAAAGTGAGTTCAATAAAATAAGTACAACATAAATCAAATTTTCAAAATATTAAAACAAACGGGAAGTGCACAATATGCGACTCGCCCAAGACAAGACACTATTTTAGTCTGTGTAGTATCTCGTTAAAGAACTACTATGTCTGTGTTGTTTCCGATAGAAAATGTGTATCTACGTAACTGTAATGTAATACCAGAACTATTTTATTTTTGAATAATAAAAAAGGAACCAAAAAAGTAAAATAAAAAAAGTTCAACTCTTCCTCACGGTCCATATCTAATTTTAGTAAGAGTCGGTTCATCGAAATAGAAAATTGATCAAGAATTAAGTTGGAATAAATTTACTACCATTTGTATTTCTTTTACTTTGTATTCTTTTTACTTTCGAAATACAAACACGTAAATAATTGAAATATTTGTTTGATTGAAAGAATATTCTTCATATATATTATTCATAAACTATATTACTACACTAAAACCCAAGAAAATTTTGAAATGCAGATATTTTTTTATTTCTATTTCAATTTAAAAATTGAATTTTAAATTGAAATAGTGTTGAAAGAGTGAAATTTCAACTAAAAAAAGCTTTTCAGACCTGAACGATTTATAAAAAATTTGATACAGTTTAATTCCTACAACTCAATTACAATTAGTAATACTTCTAGAGTCCACTTCTTCCCCATACTACGAGTGAAAGAGAAAATGTAAAGACTACCATTAAAGCAGCCCAAGCGAGATTTACTATATCCATGTGAATTATGTCCCCTATCTCTATGACGAAATTCTTGAATTATTGTTCACTAATAAATAATAGTGGAATCACTGGCGCAGAGTCAAAAATTCTAACCTAAGATCGTTGATGAAACAATCCAATAAATCCAACTTTAACTTATTAACTTATCAAGGAGTCTTCTAAGAATTCTAGTATAATCAGAAAAGATTAAGCACAAGAAAAATATGCGGAGACCCCCTTGGAAGTATCAAAGAAATGCTACTAATATATAGTATGTAGAAATAAGAAAAATAGATTCTTTTTTTGTTGCCCTTCATTAAGTTAACTAAAAAGTATAAAAAAAAATAGAATCAAAAAAATAGAATATAATATATAGAATATAAGGTAGATCACTACCTAGCCCATACCCCATTTCTTTCCCATTTTCTTTTGATCTAATCCTTAACTTAACGTCTCCTTATTGTCTCTATGAAAGACGCCCTATTATGTTTTTGACTAGAGGTTAACGAAAAAAGAAAACAGGTATATACAAAACAGGTATATACTAAGTAAAAGCCAATTACTCAGTCAATCGAATTAATATTGATTGCGGAGTACGCAAAGACTTTGATGAATATGTATACAAAGTCTCTTATGGCCTTTCCGCAACTAAAATAAAAACGGAATTCGATTTCCGTCCTGCTATCCAATCGAATTCCAAACTCGGCTCGTAGACACTCCATTAGTAATGGAAGGACTCTCAAGATTTATAAGTTTCCTCCGTTGGCTTCCGCCGGAAAAATTTTTCAAATTATAGCAGCAAAATAGAAGGGAGTATCTCAATTCTTTTGGTGATTAGGCGACACCCGGATTTGAACTGGGGAAAAAGAGGATTTGCAGTCCTCCGCCTTACCGCTCGGCCATGCCGCCAAAACGATACCAAATCAAAATCTATGAAAAAAATCCCCCTTTGTCTTCTTATTTATTGTACTTGTATTTTATTTTGAATCTTAATCCCGTTTTTCTTTTA